GCTAGCGTAGCTTAATTAAAGCATAACACTGAAGATGTTAAGATGGGCCCTAGAAAGCCCCGCGGGCACAAAGGCTTGGTCCTGACTTTACTGTCAGCTTTAGCTATACTTACACATGCAAGTATCCGCCCTCCTGTGAGAATGCCCACAGTTCCCTGCTTGGGAACAAGGAGCTGGTATCAGGCACACCCTCTGTAGCCCATGACACCTTGCTTAGCCACACCCTCAAGGGAAATCAGCAGTGATAGATATTAAGCTATGAGTGAAAACTCGACTTAGTTAAAGCTAAGAGGGCCGGTAAAACTCGTGCCAGCCACCGCGGTTATACGAGAGGCCCAAGTTGACAGACAACGGCGTAAAGAGTGGTTAAGGAAACCCAAAAACTAAAGCCGAACGCTCTCAGAGCTGTTATACGCATCCGAAGGTATGAAGCCCAACTACGAAAGTGGCTTTACATCACCCGAACCCACGAAAGCTAAGAAACAAACTGGGATTAGATACCCCACTATGCTTAGCCCTAAACATCGATTATTTACTACACCCTAGATCCGCCCGGGAATTACGAGCATAAGTTTAAAACCCAAAGGACTTGGCGGTGCTTAACATCCACCTAGAGGAGCCTGTTCTAGAACCGATAACCCCCGTTCAACCTCACCCTCCCTTGCTTTTCCCGCCTATATACCACCGTCGTCAGCTTACCCTGTGAAGGTTTTATAGTAAGCAAAGTTGGCACAGCCTAAAACGTCAGGTCGAGGTGTAGTGCATGAGAGGGGAAGAAATGGGCTACATTCGCTACTAATAGCGAATTACGAATGTTGCATTGAAACATGCAGCTGAAGGAGGATTTAGCAGTAAGCAGAAAGCAGAGCGTCCCGCTGAAACTGGCCCTAAAGCGCGCACACACCGCCCGTCACCCTCCCCAAGCTTCCGGCCCTAATTAATTAAAACCCTACAACTGCAAAGGAGAGGAAAGTCGTAACATGGTAAGTGTACCGGAAGGTGCGCTTGGAAAAATCAGAGTGTAGCTAAGCTAGAAAAGCATCTCCCTTACACTGAGAAGTCATCCGTGCAAATCGGATCACCCTGACGCCTATCAGCTAGCCCCACCCCTCAACAACAACAAATCAACATAAATAACCCCAAAAACACGCAAGACTGCACGAACTAAACCATTCTCCCACCCTAGTATGGGCGACAGAAAAGGAACTAGTGGAGCAATAGAGAAAGTACCGCAAGGGAACGCTGAAAGAGAGATGAAATAGCCCAGTAAAGCTTAAAAAAACAGAGATTTAAACTCGTACCTTTTGCATCATGATTTAGCTAGCACCCTCAAGCAAAGAGCCCTTTAGTTTGATAACCCGAAACTAGGTGAGCTACTCCAAGACAGCCTATCAATTAGGGCGAACCCGTCTCTGTGGCAAAAGAGTGGGAAGAGCTTCGAGTAGAGGTGACAGACCTACCGAACCTAGTAATAGCTGGTTGCCTGGGAACTGGATAGAAGTTCAGCCTCATGGCTTCTCCCTTCACCTCCGTACTAACTTCCTCCGGATACTGTAAGAAACCATGAGAGTTAGTCAAAGGGGGTACAGCCCCTTTGAATCAAGATACAACTTTTACAGGTGGGTAAAGATCATAATAATTAAGGAAAAATGTTTGGGTGGGCCTAAAAGCAGCCATCCCCATAGAAAGCGTTAAAGCTCCGACATACTCTTCCTCCTCTTATCCTGATAACCTTATCTTAACCCCCTAGCCTTACCAGGCCGCCCCATGCCAACATGGGCGTGACCATGCTAATATGAGTAATAAGAGAGCCCTACCCCTCTCTCCTCGCACACGTGTAAATCGGAACGGACTACCCACCGAAACTTAACGGCCCCAAACAAAGAGGGTATTGAAAAATTACCTAGACAAACCAGAAAACCATCCATCTCCTTACCGTTAATCCCACACTGGTGTGCCACAAAGGAAAGACTAAAAGAAAGAGAAGGAACTCGGCAAACACATAAAGCCTCGCCTGTTTACCAAAAACATCGCCTCTTGCAAAACTAAAGAATAAGAGGTCCCGCCTGCCCAGTGACAACTAGTTCAACGGCCGCGGTATTTTGACCGTGCAAAGGTAGCGTAATCACTTGTCTTTTAAATGAAGACCTGTATGAATGGCATAACGAGGGCTTAGCTGTCTCCTCTATCCAGTCAATGAAATTGATCTCCCCGTGCAGAAGCGGGGGTAAAACCATAAGACGAGAAGACCCTATGGAGCTTTAGACACTAAAGCAGATCACGTTAAACAACTCCCAATAAAGAACAAAACTGAATGAGTCCTGCTTAAATGTCTTCGGTTGGGGCGACCATGGGGAAATAAAAAACCCCCACGTGGACTGGGAGCACCTTCCCCCTCTTCCCTCCTCCCAAAACTGAGAGCTACCGCTCTAATTAACAGAAATTCTGACCAAAAATGATCCGGCAACGCCGATCAACGGACCAAGTTACCCTAGGGATAACAGCGCAATCCCCTTTTAGAGCCCATATCGACAAGGGGGTTTACGACCTCGATGTTGGATCAGGACATCCTAATGGTGCAGCCGCTATTAAGGGTTCGTTTGTTCAACGATTAAAGTCCTACGTGATCTGAGTTCAGACCGGAGTAATCCAGGTCAGTTTCTATCTATGCTATGATCTTTTCTAGTACGAAAGGACCGAAAAGAAGAGGCCCCTGCTTTAAGTACGCCTCACCCCCACCTAATGAAAGCATCTAAACTAGGCAAGAGGGCATGCCCTTCGTGCCCAAGAAAACGGCATGTTAAGGTGGCAGAGCCCGGCAACTGCAAAAGACCTAAGCCCTTTCCACAGAGGTTCAAATCCTCTCCTTAGCTATGATCTCCACACTTATTACCCATATCCTCAACCCCCTAGCCTTCATCGTTCCCGTCCTCCTAGCCGTTGCATTCCTCACCCTCCTTGAACGAAAAGTCCTAGGTTATATACAACTACGAAAAGGCCCAAACGTTGTTGGACCCTACGGCCTTCTTCAACCTATCGCCGACGGCGTAAAACTATTTATTAAAGAACCTGTTCGCCCCTCCACCTCCTCCCCCGTTTTATTCCTCCTTACCCCCATGCTAGCTCTCACCCTTGCCCTCACCCTTTGAGCCCCTATACCTCTTCCCTACCCTGTTGTAGATTTAAATCTAGGTATTCTTTTTATTCTGGCACTATCAAGTCTCGCAGTCTACTCTATTTTAGGCTCAGGTTGAGCCTCCAACTCAAAATACGCCCTCATCGGGGCCCTTCGTGCCGTAGCCCAAACCATTTCTTACGAAGTCAGCTTAGGACTCATCCTCCTTAACATTATCATTTTTACAGGAGGGTTCACCCTCCAAACCTTTAACACCGCCCAAGAAGGCATTTGATTAGTCCTTCCGGCCTGACCCCTAGCAGCAATATGATACATTTCCACCCTAGCGGAAACCAATCGTGCTCCCTTCGACCTAACAGAAGGTGAATCCGAACTAGTCTCTGGGTTTAACGTCGAATACGCAGGAGGCCCCTTTGCCCTATTCTTCCTAGCAGAATATGCTAACATCTTACTTATAAATACACTTTCTGCCACCCTATTCTTGGGAGCTTCACATATTCCCACCATTCCTGAACTTACTGCTGTGAACCTCATAACTAAAGCGGCGCTACTATCCATTGTATTCCTATGAGTTCGAGCCTCCTACCCTCGATTCCGGTACGACCAACTCATGCACCTTATCTGAAAAAACTTCCTCCCCTTAACACTTGCACTGGTTATTTGACACCTTGCACTACCAATCGCATTCGCCGGCCTCCCACCCCAACTCTAACCCCGGAGCTGTGCCTGAAGTAAAGGGCCACTTTGATAGAGTGAACCATGGGGGTTAAAGTCCCCCCGGCTCCTTAGAAAGAAGGGATTCGAACCCTACCTAAAGAGATCAAAACTCTTAGTGCTTCCGCTACACCACTTCCTAGTAAAGTCAGCTAAACAAGCTATTGGGCCCATACCCCAAATATGTAGGTTAAACCCCTTCCTCTACTAATGAACCCGTACATTTTAGCCACCTTACTGTTTGGACTAGGCCTAGGTACTACAGTTACATTTGCTAGCTCACACTGGCTCCTAGCATGAATGGGATTAGAAATTAATACCCTCGCCATCCTTCCCCTTATAGCTCAACATCACCACCCCCGAGCAGTTGAAGCAACCACCAAATATTTCCTCACTCAGGCTACCGCAGCCGCTATACTACTGTTCGCTAGCACAACCAACGCTTGACTCACCGGCCAATGAGACATTCTTCACATATCCCACCCCCTCCCTACAACAATAATCACCCTTGCTTTAGCCCTAAAAATTGGACTAGCTCCAACACATACCTGGCTTCCCGAAGTACTTCAAGGCCTAGACCTAACCACGGGACTCATTTTGTCTACCTGACAAAAACTAGCACCCTTCGCCCTCCTTCTACAAATTCAAACAACTAACCCTACGATCCTTATTCTGCTCGGAGTCCTATCAACACTCGTAGGCGGCTGAGGAGGCTTAAACCAAACCCAATTGCGAAAAATTCTTGCTTATTCCTCAATCGCACACCTAGGCTGAATAATTTTAATCCTACAATTCTCCCCTTCCCTTACCCTCCTAGCGTTACTCACATATTTCATTATGACATTCTCAACTTTCCTAGTCTTTAAACTCAATAAGTCAACTAACATTAATACACTCGCCACCTCCTGAACTAAAGCCCCCATCCTTACATCACTCGCACCCCTAGTTCTCCTCTCACTAGGGGGCCTTCCCCCTCTCACAGGCTTCATACCAAAATGACTAATCCTTCAAGAACTTGCCAAACAAGAACTAGCCCCCTTAGCCACTCTAGCTGCTCTAACTGCCCTCCTCAGCCTTTACTTCTACCTTCGCATCTCCTACGCTATAACCTTAACTATATTCCCCAATAACTTAACAGGTACAACCCCCTGACGATTCCCGTCCTCCCAACTCTCCCTACCTTTGGCCATTTCAACCACAGCAACAATTTCACTTCTTCCCCTTACACCCGCCGCAATTGCCCTTCTCACCCCCTAAGGGACTTAGGATAGCACAAGACCAAGAGCCTTCAAAGCCCTAAGCGGGAGTGAAAATCTCCCAGTCCCTGATAAGACTTGCGGGACATTACCCCACATCTCCTGCATGCAAAACAGACACTTTAATTAAGCTAAAGCCTTCCTAGATAGGCAGGCCTCGATCCTACAAACTCTTAGTTAACAGCTAAGTGCTCAAACCAGCGAGCATCTATCTACCTTTTCCCCGCCTAATTAGACAAATAATAGGCGGGGAAAAGCCCCGGCAGGGGTTAGCCTGCTTCTTTAGATTTGCAATCTAATATGTAAAACACCTCAGGGCTTGGTAAGAAGAGGATTCGAACCTCTGTCTATGGGGCTACAATCCACCGCTTAAAACTCAGCCATCCTACCTGTGGCAATCACACGTTGATTTTTCTCGACCAATCACAAAGACATCGGCACCCTCTATCTAGTATTTGGTGCTTGAGCCGGAATGGTGGGCACTGCCCTGAGCCTCCTAATTCGGGCTGAACTTAGCCAACCTGGCGCTTTACTAGGCGATGATCAAATTTATAACGTAATCGTTACAGCCCACGCCTTCGTAATAATCTTCTTTATAGTAATGCCAATTATGATTGGAGGTTTCGGAAACTGACTGATTCCTCTAATGATCGGAGCCCCAGACATGGCTTTCCCTCGAATAAACAACATGAGCTTTTGACTGCTCCCTCCCTCATTCCTTCTACTTCTCGCCTCCTCTGGGGTTGAAGCCGGGGCCGGCACAGGGTGAACCGTTTACCCGCCTCTAGCAGGTAACCTAGCCCACGCAGGAGCATCTGTTGACCTGACTATTTTCTCCCTTCATCTAGCTGGTATTTCCTCCATCTTAGGAGCAATCAACTTTATTACTACCATCATTAACATGAAACCAGCTGCCGTTTCAATGTACCAAATCCCCCTGTTCGTCTGAGCAGTACTAATTACAGCTGTCCTTCTACTCCTTTCTCTACCAGTCCTAGCTGCTGGTATTACAATGCTTCTTACGGATCGAAATCTTAACACTGCCTTCTTCGACCCAGCAGGGGGTGGTGATCCAATCCTTTATCAACACCTATTCTGATTCTTCGGACACCCAGAGGTTTATATTCTTATTCTACCAGGTTTCGGAATGATCTCCCATATTGTAGCCTATTATTCTGGTAAAAAAGAACCTTTCGGCTATATGGGTATGGTTTGAGCCATGATGGCTATCGGCCTTCTAGGCTTCATTGTCTGAGCTCATCACATGTTTACAGTCGGAATGGACGTTGACACACGTGCCTACTTCACATCTGCTACAATGATTATTGCCATCCCAACCGGTGTTAAAGTCTTTAGCTGACTCGCAACCCTTCACGGAGGCTCTATCAAATGAGAAACTCCACTTCTATGAGCCCTTGGCTTTATTTTCCTATTCACAGTTGGAGGACTAACCGGAATCGTGCTTGCCAATTCCTCGCTAGACATTGTCCTTCACGATACATATTATGTAGTAGCCCACTTCCACTACGTTCTCTCTATGGGTGCCGTCTTTGCCATTGTTGCCGCTTTCGTACACTGATTCCCCCTATTTACCGGTTACACGCTTCACAGCACATGAACAAAAATCCACTTCGGAGTAATGTTCGTAGGTGTTAACCTCACATTCTTCCCACAACACTTCCTAGGACTAGCTGGTATGCCTCGGCGATACTCAGACTATCCAGACGCCTACACCCTATGAAATACAGTTTCCTCTATTGGATCCCTTGTCTCACTTGTTGCTGTGATTATGTTCCTATTTATTATTTGAGAAGCATTTACAGCTAAACGAGAAGTACTCTCAGTAGAACTCACCGCTACAAACGTAGAGTGACTGCACGGCTGCCCACCTCCATACCACACCTTCGAACAGCCTGCATTTATTCAAGTACGATCAAACTAACGAGAAAGGGAGGAGTTGAACCCCCATGAATTGGTTTCAAGCCAACCACATAACCGCTCTGTCACTTTCTTCATAAGACACTAGTAAAAAGCTATTACACTGCCTTGTCGAGGCAGAATTGCGGGTTAAACCCCCGCGTGTCTTGTTTTATAATGGCACATCCCTCGCAACTAGGATTTCAAGATGCAGCTTCACCTCTGATAGAAGAACTTCTTCATTTCCACGACCACGCCCTAATGATCGTCTTTTTAATCAGCACAATAGTACTTTACATTATTGTGGCTATGGTTACCGCTAAATTTACTGACAAACTCATCTTAGACTCCCAAGAAATTGAAATTATTTGAACCCTTCTTCCCGCAATCATCCTTATCCTTATTGCCCTCCCCTCCCTTCGCATTCTTTACCTAATAGACGAAATTAATGACCCGCATTTAACTATTAAAGCTATAGGTCACCAATGATACTGAAGCTATGAGTATACAGACTACGAAGATCTTGGATTCGACTCATACATGATCCCCACCCAAGATCTAACACCCGGCCAATTCCGTCTCTTAGAAGCAGACCACCGAATGGTAATCCCAGTCGAATCACCAATTCGAGTCCTCATTTCCGCCGAAGATGTTCTACACTCCTGAGCCATCCCCTCCCTAGGAGTAAAAGTTGACGCAGTTCCCGGACGACTCAACCAAACAACCTTCATTGTTAATCGACCCGGAGTATTCTATGGACAATGCTCAGAAATTTGCGGGGCTAACCATAGCTTTATACCTATTGTAGTTGAGGCAGTCCCTCTCGAACACTTTGAAAACTGAACCTCCCTAATAATCGAAGACGCCTCGCTAAGAAGCTAAACAGGTCCAGCGTTAGCCTTTTAAGCTAAAGATTGGTGACTACCACCCACCCTTAGCGACATGCCCCAACTTAACCCCACACCCTGATTTGCTATCCTAGCTTTTTCCTGATTGATCTTCCTAACCGTAATTCCCCCAAAAGTCTTAGCACACTCTTTCCCCAATGAACCCACCTCTCACAGCACCGAAAAACCCAAAACAGAACCCTGAAACTGACCATGGTACTAAGCTTCTTCGACCAGTTTATAAGCCCCACCTACCTCGGCATCCCACTGATTGCCCTTGCTCTAGCCCTCCCCTGAATCCTGTATCCAACACCATCAAATCGCTGATTAAATAACCGACTACTAACCCTTCAAGGGTGATTCATCAACCGATTTACACAACAACTATTATTACCCCTTAACCCCGGAGGTCATAAATGAGCCCTTCTCTTCACCTCCCTTATGGTTTTCCTAATCTCATTAAACATGCTAGGCCTACTACCATACACCTTCACCCCTACAACCCAACTATCCTTAAACATGGGCCTTGCAGTTCCCCTCTGACTTGCAACAGTTATTATTGGAATACGAAATCAGCCAACCCATGCCCTAGGTCACCTCCTCCCTGAAGGAACCCCAACCCTTCTAATTCCCGTCCTCATTATTATCGAAACTATTAGCCTATTCATTCGCCCTCTTGCCCTAGGGGTCCGACTTACTGCCAACTTAACAGCTGGCCACCTGCTAATTCAACTTATTGCAACAGCCGCCTTCGTACTCCTCCCCCTTATGCCAACCGTAGCTATTTTAACAGCCACACTCTTATTCCTACTCACCTTACTAGAGGTCGCTGTAGCTATGATCCAAGCTTATGTCTTCGTCCTTCTTCTAAGCCTCTACCTACAAGAAAACGTTTAATGGCCCATCAATCACACCCATACCACATAGTCGACCCCAGCCCGTGACCTTTAACGGGCGCCGTCGCTGCCCTACTAATGACATCAGGTCTCGCAATCTGATTCCACTTCCACTCCGTCTCCCTTATAACATTAGGCACTGCTCTACTTGTCCTAACAATCTGCCAATGATGACGCGACGTCGTCCGAGAAGGCACATTCCAAGGACACCACACCCCTCCTGTCCAAAAAGGTCTTCGATACGGAATAATCCTTTTTATTACTTCTGAAGTGCTCTTTTTCCTGGGTTTCTTCTGAGCCTTTTACCACTCAAGCTTAGCCCCCACACCTGAACTTGGAGGTCACTGACCCCCCACAGGCATTACTGCCTTAGACCCCTTTGAAGTCCCACTTCTTAATACGGCTGTTCTACTTGCTTCCGGAGTAACAGTTACTTGAGCCCACCATAGTATCATGGAGGCAAAACGAAAACAAGCAATTCAATCTCTCGCACTTACAATCCTCCTTGGTGCTTACTTTACCTTCCTCCAAGCCCTAGAGTACAGTGAAGCACCATTTACAATCGCAGACGGGGTCTACGGCGCCACCTTCTTCGTAGCAACCGGATTCCACGGCCTCCACGTCCTTATTGGCTCAACTTTCCTAGCTGTCTGCCTACTCCGACAAATCCGCCACCACTTTACCTCAAGCCACCACTTCGGCTTCGAAGCAGCCGCCTGATACTGACACTTCGTAGATGTTGTTTGACTCTTCCTATACATCTCCATCTACTGATGAGGATCATAATCTTTCTAGTATTAAAGTGAGTATAAGTGACTTCCAATCACCTGGTCTTGGTTAAAATCCAAGGAAAGATAATGAACTTAATCACAACAATTATTACCATTGCCATTGCACTCTCTACCATCCTCGCCATCGTCTCCTTCTGACTCCCTCAAATATCCCCCGACCACGAAAAACTCTCACCGTATGAATGCGGATTCGACCCTCTTGGATCTGCCCGACTACCCTTCTCTCTCCGATTCTTTCTTGTTGCAATCCTTTTTCTTCTTTTTGACCTAGAAATTGCTCTACTGCTCCCTCTCCCCTGAGGAGACCAATTGACATCCCCTCTCCTAACCTTCTTCTGGGCCTCCGCTGTCTTAATTCTCCTCACCCTCGGCCTAATCTATGAATGACTTCAAGGAGGGTTAGAATGAGCCGAATAGGTGGCTAGTCTAAAAAAAACATTTGATTTCGGCTCAAAAACTTGTGGTTAAAGTCCGCAGCTGCCTAATGACCCCTGTTCACTTCGCCTTCTCCTCAACCTTTATACTAGGTTTAACAGGCCTGGCCTTCCACCGATACCATCTCCTCTCCGCTCTCCTCTGCTTAGAAGGCATGATGCTCTCCCTGTTCATTGCCCTCTCCTTATGGACCCTCCAACTGGACTCTACCAGCTTCTCAGCAGCCCCTATGCTCCTACTAGCATTTTCAGCCTGTGAAGCAAGTGCAGGCCTTGCCCTGTTAGTAGCCACTGCCCGCACCCACGGAACTGATCGGCTACAAAGCCTAAACCTCCTACAATGCTAAAAATTCTTATCCCCACCCTTATGTTAGTCCCCACAACCTGGCTTACCCCCGCCAAATGACTTTGACCCTCCACTCTTTCCCACAGCTTCATTATTGCCCTATTCAGCCTCACTTGACTTAAAAACCTATCAGAAACCGGCTGATCCTCATTAGGGTTATATATGGCAACGGACTCTTTGTCAACCCCCCTTCTGGTTCTTACCTGCTGGCTCCTCCCACTAATAATTCTTGCAAGCCAAAACCACATAGCCCTTGAGCCAATCAACCGCCAACGAATATACATTACACTCCTGACCTCTTTACAATTCTTCCTAATTATGGCCTTTAGCGCTACCGAAGTAATCATGTTCTATGTTATATTTGAAGCAACCCTTATCCCTACCCTTATTATTATTACCCGATGAGGTAATCAAACAGAACGCCTTAACGCAGGAACATACTTTCTCTTCTACACCTTGGCCGGCTCCCTCCCACTCTTGGTTGCCCTCCTCCTCCTACAAAACAGCGCAGGCACCCTATCACTCCTAACTCTACAATACTCGGACCCCCTCCCCCTCACCTCTTACGCAGACAAGTTATGGTGAGCCGGCTGCTTAATAGCCTTCCTAGTAAAAATACCCCTGTATGGCGTACACCTCTGACTTCCAAAAGCACACGTCGAAGCCCCTATCGCCGGCTCAATAATTCTTGCTGCCGTCTTACTTAAATTAGGAGGTTACGGTATAATACGAATGATGATAGTGCTAGAGCCCCTCACCAAAGAACTAAGCTACCCCTTTATCATCTTTGCCCTCTGAGGAGTCATTATAACCGGCTCCATCTGCCTCCGCCAAACAGACCTAAAATCCCTCATCGCTTACTCTTCTGTCAGCCATATGGGTCTAGTCGCGGGCGGAATTCTCATTCAAACCCCCTGAGGCTTTACAGGAGCCCTTATTCTTATGATCGCACATGGTTTAACCTCCTCCGCCTTATTCTGCTTGGCAAATACCAACTATGAACGAACACATAGCCGAACCATGCTTTTAGCACGAGGCCTTCAGATAGTCCTCCCTTTAATGGCCACATGATGATTCATCTCTAGCCTAGCCAACCTCGCCCTCCCCCCTCTGCCCAATCTTATAGGCGAATTAATAATCATTACCTCCCTCTTTAACTGATCTTGATGAACCTTAGCTCTTACAGGAGCCGGCACCCTCATTACTGCTGGGTACTCACTATACATGTTCCTTATGACACAACGAGGCCCACTCCCAGCACATATTATTTCCCTAGACCCTACCCACTCCCGTGAGCACTTACTAATTATCCTTCACCTCATCCCCCTACTCCTCCTCATCCTTAAGCCAGAACTGATCTGAGGCTGGACCGCCTGTAGATATAGTTTAATAAAAATGTCAGATTGTGATTCTGAAGATAGGGGTTAAACCCCTCTTATCCACCGAGAGAGGCTCGTTAGCAGCGAAGACTGCTAATCTTCGTCACCCTGGTTAGACCCCACGGCTCACTCGCCCAAGCTCCTATAGGATAACAGCTCATCCGTTGGTCTTAGGAACCAAAGATTCTTGGTGCAAATCCAAGTAGCAGCTATGCACCCCACTTCACTTATGATAACATCAAGTTTAATCATTATTTTTACATTACTTGGATATCCTCTACTCACAACCCTTTCCCCCCGCCCCCAAGAACCCCACTGGGCCCTCTCCCAAGTTAAAACAGCAGTCAAACTAGCCTTCTTCGTAAGCCTACTACCTCTCTTCCTGTTCCTTAATGAAGGCCTGGAAACAATCGTCACCAGCTGAACCTGGATGAACACCATCACCTTTGACATCAACATTAGCCTTAAGTTCGACCACTACTCCATTATCTTCACCCCTATTGCCCTCTACGTAACATGGTCTATTCTAGAGTTTGCATCCTGATACATGCATGCAGACCCATATATGAACCGCTTCTTCAAGTACCTTCTAATTTTCCTTATCGCTATGATTGTCCTAGTCACAGCTAACAATATGTTTCAACTTTTCATTGGCTGAGAAGGCGTCGGAATTATGTCTTTCCTCCTCATCGGATGATGGTATGGCCGAGCCGATGCAAACACCGCAGCCCTTCAAGCAGTACTCTACAACCGAGTTGGAGACATTGGTCTAATTTTTGCCATAGCCTGAATAGCAACGAACCTCAACTCATGAGAAATGCAACAAATATTTGCAGCTTCCAAAAACCTAGACCTTACATTCCCTTTATTAGGACTTATCATTGCGGCAACTGGTAAATCAGCCCAATTCGGCCTACACCCCTGGCTCCCGTCAGCCATGGAGGGCCCTACACCGGTCTCTGCCCTACTGCATTCAAGCACCATGGTAGTAGCAGGCATTTTCCTCCTCGTACGAATGAGTCCCCTAATAGAAAACAACCCCACCGCTCTTACCATCTGCCTATGCCTAGGCGCCCTAACAACACTATTCACTGCCACCTGCGCCCTCACCCAAAATGACATCAAAAAAATCGTCGCTTTCTCTACATCCAGTCAACTTGGCCTTATGATGGTTACTATTGGTCTAAACCAACCCCAACTAGCCTTTCTCCACATCTGCACTCATGCCTTCTTCAAAGCAATACTCTTCTTATGCTCAGGCTCCATTATCCACAGCTTAAACGATGAGCAAGACATCCGAAAAATAGGAGGAATACACCACCTCACCCCCTTTACATCCTCTTGCCTAACCATCGGAAGCCTTGCCCTTACGGGCACCCCTTTCTTAGCAGGCTTCTTCTCAAAAGACGCAATCATTGAAGCCCTTAACACATCACACCTAAACGCCTGAGCCCTCACTCTTACCCTCCTAGCCACCTCATTCACAGCAATCTACAGCCTTCGTGTCGTCTTCTTCGTCTCCATGGGCCATCCTCGATTTAATTCCCTCTCACCTATCAACGAAAATAACCCAGCCGTCCTAAATCCCATTAAACGACTAGCTTGAGGAAGTATCATCGCCGGTCTCGTCATTACCTCCAACATCCTGCCTCTAAAAACACCCGTTATATCTATACCCCCTCTACTCAAACTAGCTGCCCTTGCAGTTACAATCACTGGCCTTCTTATTGCACTCGAACTGGCCTCCTTAACAAGTAAACAATTTAAACCCACCCCCCTTCTCCCAACCCATCACTTCTCCAACATACTTGGCTTCTTCCCAGCAATTGTTCACCGCTTCACCCCGAAACTTAATCTGGTCCTAGGCCAAACAATTGCTAGCCAAATAGTGGACCAAACCTGACTAGAAAAAACAGGCCCTAAAGCCGTAACCTCTCTTAGTCTCCCTTTAGTTACAACCACAAGTAACCTTCAACAAGGTATAATCAAAACATACCTCACTCTGTTCCTCCTCACACTTACCCTGATAACACTATTACTCTCGTTCTAAACTGCCCGAAGAGCCCCTCGACTCAACCCTCGAGTTAGTTCCAGAACCACGAACAAAGTAAGTAACAGCACTCAAGCACTAATAATTAACATTCATCCCCCTGACGAATACATTAAAGCTACTCCCCCTACATCCCCTCGAAACACAGAAAACTCCCCAAGCTCATCAACCGAGACTCAAGAAGACTCGTACCACCCCCCTCAAAACAGCCCTGATACCAACACCACCCCTACCATATAAACCACTATATACATCACCACAGGCCGGCTCCCCCACGTCTCAGGGTAAGGTTCAGCAGCTAAAGCTGCTGAATACGCAAACACAACCAACATCCCACCTAAATAAATTAAAAACAGTACCAAAGATAAAAAAGGACCCCCATGCCCCACTAAAACCCCACATCCCATACCTGCTACTACTACCAACCCTAAAGCAGCAAAGTATGGAGAAGGGTTAGAAGCAACCGCAACTAACCCCAAAACAAAAGAAAGTAAAATAAGATATATGAAAAAAGTCATAATTCCTGCCAGGACTCTAACCAGGACCAATGGCTTGAAAAACCACCGTTGTTACTTCAACTACAAGAACCTAATGGCAAATCTCCGGAAAACCCACCCCCTCCTAAAAATCGCAAATGACGCACTAGTTGACCTCCCCGCCCCCTCTAACATTTCAGTCTGATGAAACTTCGGCTCCCTTCTCGGCCTCTGCTTAGCAACCCAGCTCCTTACAGGCCTTTTCCTCGCTATACATTACACCTCAGACATCGCAACAGCCTTCACATCCGTAGCCCATATCTGCCGGGATGTAAATTACGGCTGACTCATTCGAAATATACATGCCAACGGCGCATCTTTCTTCTTCATCTGTATTTACCTCCACATCGGTCGAGGCCTATACTATGGCTCTTACCTGTATAAAGAGACATGAAACGTAGGTGTTGTCCTCCTACTCCTAGTCATGATAACCGCCTTCGTCGGCTACGTCCTTCCCTGAGGACAAATGTCTTTCTGAGGTGCCACTGTCATCACAAACCTTCTTTCTGCCGTCCCTTACGTCGGCAACACTTTAGTCCAATGAATTTGAGGAGGCTTCTCCGTTGATAACGCCACCCTCACCCGATTCTTTGCCTTCCACTTCCTACTTCCCTTTATTATTGCTGCCATAACTGTAATCCACCTTCTTTTCCTCCACGAAACAGGATCAAACAACCCCACTGGGTTAAACTCAGACGCAGATAAAATTTCATTCCACCCCTACTTCTCCTACAAAGACCTCCTAGGTTTTGCCGCCCTTCTAATCGGCCTAACCTCCCTTGCCCTTTTCTCCCCCAACCTACTCGGTGATCCTGACAACTTTACGCCAGCAAACCCCCTTGTAACCCCTCCTCACATTAAACCTGAGTGATATTTCCTCTTTGCCTATGCCATCCTACGATCAATTCCCAACAAACTAGGAGGAGTCCTTGCCCTATTAGCATCTATCCTAGTACTAATAGTAGTTCCAATCCTTCATACATCTAAACAGCGAGGCCTAACCTTCCGACCCCTAACCCAATTCCTATTCTGAACCCTTGTCGCAGATGTGGCCATCCTAACCTGAATCGGTGGCATACCCGTCGAACACCCTTTCATCATTATTGGACAGGTAGCCTCATTCCTGTATTTCTTCCTATTCCTAGTCCTCACCCCACTAGCCGGCTGACTAGAGAACAAAGCTCTCGGATGAGCCTGCACTAGTAGCTCAGTATCAGAGCGCCGGTCTTGTAAACCGGATGCCGGAGGTTAAATTCCTCCCTACTGCTCAAAGAAAGAAGATTTTAACTTCTACCCCTAACTCCCAAAGCTAGGATTCTTACATTAAACTATTCTTTGTTCAATATTTTAATGACATGTATGTAGAATCACCATACCTTGATTATCCAATATAGGTGTATGCTCTATTACATCTAGCTATGGTTTACAAGCATTAATCTATTATAACCATACAAGCATGGACATATCATGTTTTATTAGACATATACATATATTGGAATATTAAAATACTTGCATATCGAGAGCATGCATTTTTGAGTCTAAGATTACTTAAACTTAATTTTAACTAGCTTAAGCGCTTGCAATTTATGACAAAGTAATACAATGCGCAGTAAGAGACCACCAACAACGTAATTCGCGCACTAACTCTTATTGATAGTCAAGGACAAACAATGGAAGGTTTCATTTATTGATTTATTCCTGGCATCTGGCTCCTATTTCAAGAACAAAAACTGAATAAACCCCTAGATTTGTATAACTACATAAGTTAATGGTGATAAGCAGTTAATTCATTACTCAACATGCAAAGCACTATCTCCAGCGGGTAAGGGGTTTATTTTTAATTTTCCTTTCGCTCAACATTTCAGAGTGTATGCGTCAATACAATTGAAGGTTGTATAATTTTGCTTGCTCTTAAATTATATATCCATGTTGATAAGACATAAGTTTAACTAACACCATATAAGGATATCAAGTACATAAGTCATATTTAACTCGTAAATATATCAAGACCCCCTTTTTGCGCGGAAAAACCCCCCTACCCCCCTAAACTCCTGAGATTGCTAACACTCCTGAAAACCCCCCGGAAACAGGAAAACCTCTAACAGCTTATTTTTTCAATTTAAAGTGTATCTATTTATATTATTAAAATATTTCACCC